ACCAATTCACCTGCCATTACTTCATCAAGACCATGAATACGAGCAATGCCGTCGCCCACTTGAAGTACGGTACCGGTATTTACAATTTTTATTTCTCTATTATATTGTTCAATACATTCGCGGATAATATTACTAATTTCGTCGGCTCGAAGAGTTGCCATTAGTATCTTTTTATTCTTTTTCGGAAGCAAAGAAAAAAAAATGCCTAAACTTGAACCTTTTAACCTAAAGTAAAAGTAAAAAGTAGGAGGACTAATCAGTTATTTCTTCCATGGCCCCAAGGGTGCCAATATTTGCACGGATCGTACGGAAATGTAACTCATTATTCAAACAACTATTTAGAGTTCCTAGAGCCCCTTGTAAGGCTTGTTGGAAAACTTGTTGCCGGACCTGATTAATCGATCTTTGTTGTTCAAAATTAAGGGTTTCATTTTTGAAAGTTTCTAATCGTTCCAAACTATCACAAGTGGCATTAATTAAATTTACTTTTTCGAGTTCTATCTCGGAGTATCCACTCCTTCGATACTCATCTGCTTCAATTTCCGCCTTTCGTAATCGAGCCCGGGCTCTTTCAAGCTGCTCAATGGACCCTTTACGTAATTCTTCCGAATTTTGAATAGTATTCAAGATCCTCTGTTTTCGATTATCTAATAAATCATTTAATGAAAGTAGATTATCTTACTATTCATTTCAAAATTTCCATGATCTCTTCCCGAACCAAACATGAATCTTTCAATTCATTTGGCTCTCACGCTCAATTATTTATTTTATGGACATTCCCATATCATTTAATGTAATGAACCTGCCCTCTCTTTTCTGCTCATATTCAAAGATATTGAAACTGATATAAGACCAGAATATTAGGAGGGCTCTTCTGACCAGACAAAAAATCTATCTATAATTGTCAGCAAAGTTGTTTCTTTATTTGTTTTTTATTTAATTTATATTTATATATATTTTATTTCCCCTTTTCTTCAAGTCTTCAAATAAATCCAAAAATTTCCCCTTTTATACATAGGTCGTCGCTTCGGCATTGAATAAAAAAGGGCAAAGCGCCCATTCTCGAGTAAACGGTTTCAAATCATTTTATCGATATGAGTGTTCTATATCAGATGAATTACTGACTATTATTTTGAAACCGTTTTATTTTGGTACTAACGTAGTGGTAGAAAGAGTACCGTGTTATGCCTGGACTTCAAACAGTTTAGCTTTAACCATGTCAACGGTCTCACATTATTGGTTGATAGAGAATCAAAGTGGATTTACCAATGAGTCACGAAATGCTGTGGTTCTTACATATGATTTATTAATTTATTCAGAAGTAATTCGCCGAGATAGTGCACCTTTCTTTACTATTTTTCCTATACTAGAAAAGGTAAAGTAACATAAATAAAGTGCGGCTGGTTGGATCCAACCTATATTTTTGAAATATACAACTCGTACACACTCCCTTTCCAAAAAAAATAAATACGCCAAGCACTACAGTTAGATTTATTGTATTTGTTGCTAAAATATCAGTATTAAATCCGAAACTCCCGGCGGATGGCCAATAGACAAAGGAAACAAAAAAATCGGTTACATTTTTCATATGCTCTCCTCTTTCTTATAGATATAGATAAGACTAACAAAAAACAGAGTTCTTTTTGTATCACCTCACTCGCCCTTCTTTGATCAATTCATTTTTATTCATTTTAAAAATTTTCTTTTCTTTATGGGAATAAATTGAATCCATTAATTGAATTTGAGAAATTTAATTTTTTTTTTAGTTTACAATAAAAAGTTATTAAGTTAGGTCCTAGGTATCGCGTCAATTGCGAAATATCTAATTTGTCAAAACGCCTCCTAAAAAAAAGTTTTAATTGTACTAACTAAGAGCGGGAAGGAAGAAAGCGGGCGGATCTGCTAATTGCTCATCCTCAAATAAGTCGGGGGCATTGTCTCAACAAAAACAAATAAGTATAAGTAATTGAATTGTAGGAGTAAAGTGTTGATCTAATTCGAGGAAACAAACGGCAAGTCTGAGTTAATAATAAAAAAAATACGTACTTTTTCACATTTCTAGGATGAAATTAAACAAAAGGATTCGCAAATAAAAGCGCTAATGCAACAACCAATCCGTAAATAGTTAAAGCTTCCATAAAAGCTAGACTAAGCAATAAAGTACCTCGTATTTTACCCTCTGCTTCTGGTTGTCTCGCAATACCTTCTACAGCTTGGCCTGCAGCAGTACCTTGACCAACCCCAGGTCCAATAGAAGCAAGCCCTACGGCCAATCCAGCAGCAATAACGGAAGCGGCAGAAATTATTGGATTCATAGTGAGTTCCTCGTAAAAAAAAAGAAATGGTTAATGATACAATCAACCCATTTTTAACCAATGAATTATTACTTACTTTTTATCACTAAGATCTATGGGATCGAAGTAACTAAGATATCTCGTTTTTCTTTGAGTTTCTACTCATGATGGAATTTTTTTTAATCATATGCGTATGGTTCTAGTTATTGCATCTTTTTGTTTCAAACCATCCTCTCTTTCAATTCTTCATTTTTTACTCTTCTCTATCTGCGAGTTCATCCGTTTTTCATTCAATCCACAATCACAGACAAAAGAGAAGGACTTATATGGGTATCCATCTAAATGGGGTGGACTGGAAAAAACAATATACTAGGAAAAAATAGAATATGAATCTTCTATGTGTATATTAATTATACATTAATTATATGTATATTCGTAGGGATTAGGGATACCCTATAATAACTAGTGAATAGCTAATATCACATATACATTTGTTTCTTCCATAACGTAAACCACCCGTATTTTATGTTTCTATTGAATCGGACTCTAAAAGAATTTTAATTCTTTGAAACATACGCAGGAACTGGACTTATAGACATTACATATATCTAGTTTGATCCCCCTTTTGACAATTCCGCACTATTCTTTTACTCCTACGACACTAGCTAGGTCATAGATATGTATTTGGTATCTATTATGTTCCATAACTAAGTGATTCTTTTGAACTAACCATGCATGAATTAGGATAAGCTTAAACAAAGACTATTTCAAAAGCGAGTCAATGCTCCATGGATTCGCCTATATAAGCCGCGGCTAAAGTTGCAAAAATAAGAGCTTGAATACCGCTTGTAAATAATCCAAGAAACATAACAGGTATAGGAACTACTGAAGGTACTAAAGAAACAAGAACAACAACTACTAATTCATCAGCCAATATATTTCCGAAAAGTCGAAAACTAAGAGATAAAGGTTTTGTAAAATCTTCTAGGATGTTAATTGGTAAAAGTATTGGAGTTGGTTGAATGTATTTCCCGAAATAACCCAATCCTTTTTTGGTAAGACCCGCATAAAAATATGCCACTGACGTGGGTAAAGCTAAAGCAACAGTAGTATTTATATCATTCGTAGGTGCAGCTAACTCCCCATGAGGTAACTGTATGATTTTCCATGGTAAAAGAGCACCTGACCAGTTAGAAACAAAAATAAATAGGAACATAGTTCCTATAAAGGGAACCCAAGGACCATATTCTTCTCCAATCTGAGTTTTGCTCAAGTCTCGAATAAATTCAAGGACATATTCGAAGAAATTCTGACCGTCGGTCGGAATGGTTTGTGGATTCCGTACAGCTATGACGACCGAACCTAATAAGATAGCAATTACGACCCAAGAAGTGATAAGTACCTGGGCATGGATTTGTAAACCCCCTATTTGCCAATATAAATGTTGGCCTACCTCTACACCTGATATATCGTATAACCCCTTGAGTGTTTTAATGGAACATGGTATAACGTTCATATTGTCCTCTAACAGAAATCGAACTTAAAAAATAAATTATTTTGATTCAACCATCTCTTTATCAACTCACCTACTTTAATCATTAATCCTATATTTAATATTTAGGATACCGATAAATCACAGGACATAATATCAATATACCCATAAATTTTGATCTTTATCTCTTTTAAAAATGAAAGAAAAGAATAGTAACCGATCCAATAAATCGATCGAGTTTCCAAATAATTAATGAATCTTATTATTCTTAATCATAATCAACGATTTCTCATATAGCTAGAACGACCCTCGCAGATTGCGAATACTAATTTGTTAAGAATAAATCGGATTGAAGCTATAGCATCATCGTTGGCTGGAATCGAAATATCTGCGAGATCCGGATCACAATTTGTATCGATTAAACAAATGGTCGGAATCCCCAAAATGACACATTCTCGAAGAGCCATATATTCTTCTTGTTGATCAAGAATGATTACAATATCAGGCAACCCCGTCATATATTTGATCCCACCCAGATATGTTTGCAAGGTAGATAATTTTCTCTTGAACATTGCTGCATCTCTTTTGGGGAGACGATTGAATTTCCCCATCTTTTGTTCTGCTCTTAAGTCCCTGAACTTATGAAGTCTCGTTTCCGTAGTGTACCAATTCGTTGACATACCACCGAGCCATTTTTTATTAACATAATGACACCGAGCCCCTATTGCTGCTGATGCTACTGAATCCGCTGCTTTATTTTTTGTACCGACGATTAAAAAGTTTTTTCCCCTACTTGCTGCATCAAAAACTAAATCACAGGCTTCTGATAAAAAACGAGCAGTTATCATAAGATTTGTAATATGAATACCTTTACGTTTAGCAGAAATGTAAGGGGCCATTCTAGGATTCCATTTCCTAGTACCATGACCAAAATGAACTCCCGCCTCCATCATCTCTTCCAAATTGATGTTCCAATATCTTTTTGTCATTTTTCCCCACACTTCCTTTTTTTACAAAGAGACAAGGTACCTTAAAATAAATAATAATTGTTCCGACGGAACTTTATACTGCGGATTGAACGTAGATACACGGTCCAAACCGTGAATTTCCTTTAATTACTTATCGATTATTAAATCAATAATCGGACAGACAGTTCCAGATAGTTAAAGAAAAAAGAAGAGATTCATTCTTTTTTCTTAGGAATCATTAAATCGCATAAATAATTGTTCTGATCTCTCGTGAAAATTGTTTTGGGCACAAGAACAAAAAAATTCTCTATGGTATAATAAAATATCTCTCATTTCTGACTCAAATAGATTCTTCCTTTTTATTTCCAAATCAATGTTTTTGCCTTGCCTTGAATGGTGCACTAATTTTTTGAATCCGGTACCAACGGGGATAATCCCCCCCAGAACAACGTTTTCTTTTAGGCCTTTTAACCAATCAATACGACCTCGTAAAGCAGCTTTTGCTAAAACTCGAGCGGTTTCTTGAAAACTAGCTTCAGATATGAAACTTTGAGTATTCAGAGATGTTCTCGTTATTCCCAATAAGATTGCCCTATAACTGATCGCTTCGTCCAAAGCACGCCCCGCTCGTTCCGCCCGCAAGAATCCGATTAATTCTCCAGGTAAAAAAACATTAGACATTCCGTCTTCTGAAACCAACACTTTTGATGTTATTTGACGTACAATAATCTCTATATGTCTATTATGGATCTGTACCCCCTGAGATCGATAAACCTTTTGGATTTTATTAACTAAAGAGATATGACTTTGGATGGTGGTTAGCTCAGCTCCAACCAAGAATCCCCAGGGGATTCCAAGAATTCTTGGTATACGTTTATTCCAACTTTCAACTCTCTTTTCGAGGTTCATGGATATTGATTCAATCGAACGCACTTCTAAGACTTGTTCCACTTTTGGAAGACCCTGCGTTATGTCACCAGATCTCGATTTTTCATATATAAATGTAACTAATGGCTCTCCTTCATAAAGTATTTTTCCATACTGGCCATGAACAGTTGCTCCCGGAGTAGCCAAATAGGGCTTAGAGGATCTTATAACTAAAAAATCAACATGAACAATTACAATTTGCCCGGATTTTTTTATGTGTGGCCCGTATTTGAATAAACATATATTTTCACAAAGAAATTGTCCAAGGCGAATTATTGTGGGTGTCTCCTCACAAGAATCGTGATGGAGAAAACACCAATTCAAATGGAATGGATTCAAAATGATATTACGGTATGGATCCGGATTATAAACCCTCCTATTTTCATCCATTAAACAGTAGTTAAATACTTGAAGTACTTGGAAAGTCTGTTTCAAATTGGTAAGTAGCAAATATTTATTTAACAAGATCCGATTATGAGTTAATAAATTATAAGATGAATAAAAATTCGCTATTTTAGGTACAATAGTACCCAGGGGACCCAACAAATCTCTAATTTGAATTATGGGATTCAATTCTTTTGTAACATTGTTATATTTCAAACCTTTGAATAGACCAATTTGAAAACAATTGGATGATGATAAAATCATCAAAGATTGGCATTCCTTATTTCGACTCAACAACGTACCAACAGTTCCTTGATGTTTGGCAAGTGATTGAATCTTCCATTTGGAATGAAAAGGATTAATATTGGTGCGATCTAATTCCTTATTTGGAATCAATCCTGAACCCGCCGTATCATACCTTTTTTCACTATACGAAATAGCGGACTTGGCTAACTCAATTCTGATGAAATCACGAATTAGAGCATTTGCTCTTACCTCAACAAAGGAAGCATGGACCGAACCATTTTGTTTTTTGTACAAATTTAATACTAAACAAGTCCGAACTAATTGAATACTTGTGTGAGAAATTCCTCGAATTGACTTGCCATATCCATAAAGGATATAATTAACAACTCTAAGTTGGACATTATCCTTTTCCTGCAAGAGATCCTGAGGGAAAAGTGTTGCTAAATTTATCCCGCCCGATATTTCATATGTGACTACAGGCCGAACTGAAACAAAATATTTTTTCTTGATAGGTGTGATCCGTTGGACATAGATCCAATTTTTCCATTTTTCCTTATCCTTATAATCTTTTTTTCCCGTTCCTGGTGGTATCAAAATGCCACTGTGCCGGGATATCTTATCTGTCTCTCCAGGAAAATAAATATCTCCAGAGAAGATTTTAAGTTCAATACTTTTTTTTTTTGTCTCCACTCGGACTAATCCGCCTATTCGGCTTCTTGTATTTAAAGCAAGTAGTGTATCTACTCTAATCATACTGTTGTTACGGACCATTATGGATGAGGATCCAGGTAAAATATGTACTTCTTCCGGAATGAAAAAAAACCGATCTACTTTTATTTGGTATTTCAGACTAAATTCTTTTGCTCCTCGATACTCAATCAAATCCTCTTTTTTTACGATTGAATCCACCTCCGCAGTACCATATTTAGTAATTCCTGAACTGCTTCTTATGTATTGTGGATCATCAAAAAAAGCAAAAATAGTATTTCTACATAAAATACCATTTATGGGTATTTCAATCGAAATACCAAAACCAGGTATTAGTTCTTTCTCTCGTTCTTGATCATATTCTAATGGGATGATAAATCTATTTCTTCGCCTTTTCGCCAAAAAAGAAGAATTCTTTTGGAGAATACAAGGATATATAAAATTCCAATGACTATTGGATATAATTCGATCAGATATTGAATAGTCAAAAATTTCCCTATCTTTTTTACTAGAAGTATCCAACAATTTATGTCTTACTCGATCAGTAGTCATTGAGAATTCGGAGATATATCTGTCTTCGACAGAAAAAGAAAGAACATTCATTTGATCTTGATCCTTGTGGAGCGAAAAAGACACTATACTGGATGCGCGCGGACTTCCTGCTAATATCCATAAATGACTTGTTTTTGGTAATAGATGAACATTACCATACGTATATTCGGGTACATGATCGACGTCGGTACTCCAGTGCATTTCTCCCTCTGATTCAGAATAAATATGTTTTCGTACTCTCTCTTTAAAATGAAAAGTGGACGCTTCGGCACGAATCTCAGCAATCACTTGTTCTGATTCTACATATTGATCATTTTGGACTAAAATCAAACTCTTTGATGAAATATTCACATTATGTATAATACCCCGACTCTCAATCGTTACATACAAGTCTATAGAACATAAAAAAGCAGGATGACCATGAAGGGTACGTGTGGGATGAACCAAATCCTCATTGAATTTTATTTTTCCATTAGAAGGAGCTCGTACATGTTCGGCAGTACCACCCGTGAATACTCCACCGGTATGAAAAGTTCTTAATGTTAGTTGAGTCCCTGGTTCCCCAATTGATTGTCCAGCCATAATACCCACAGCTTCTCCCAATTCGGCCAGGTCCCCATGAGTGGGACTCCGACCATAACATAATTGACAGATCCAAGATGTACTCCTGCAGGTAAAGGGGGTTCTAATATATATTGGTTGTGCTCGAAAGGTTATGAATCGATTAGCAAGTCCAATCCCAATATCTTGATTTCGAGTGGCAATGCACCGAAGACCCATATATATATCGTCTGCTAATACACGACCAATTAGTGTTTGGACAAACATTTTTTCCGGCATCCTATTTCGAGGAATCACGGAAATGCTTCGGATAGTACCACAATCCGTTCTACGTACAATAATGTGTTGAACTACTTCAACAAGTCTGCGTGTAAGGTATCCAGCATCTGATGTTCGAACAGCAGTATCCACAACTCCTTTGCGAGCTCCGTAGCAGGAAATGATATATTCTGTCAAAGAAAGTCCTTCACGTAAATTGCTTTGAATGGGTAAATCAATCATTTGTCCTTGTGGATCCGACATTAATCCTCTCATACCCACTAATTGGTGTACCTGGGATGCATTTCCTCTAGCTCCTGAAAAGGACATTAGATGGACTGGATTAGAGGGGTCGGTCATCCGAAAATTAGGATTCATTTCTTGTCTCAAATATTCACTTGTAGCATACCATATCTCAATGGATTGACGTAATTTTTCTACCGCGTGTACATTCCCGTAATGATGGTGTTTCTCCAAAATAAAACTTTGTTGTTCAGCGTCTCGGACTAACCATCCCTTAGATGGTATTGTTAAAAGATCATCAATTCCTAATGAAATAGATGTAGCAGTGGCTTGCTGGAAACCCAAAGTCTTTACCTGATCTAGGATATGTGATGTATATGCCATCCCGAAATGATCTATTAATCTGCTAATAAGTCGTTTCATAGCAGTTCCGTCTATCACTTTATTGTGAAAGACCAGATCGACCCGTTCTGCCATAAGTACTCCCATATTCTGCTAAGTAGGATCAGACAGTGGACCTGAGTCATTGATTCGAAAACTTCCTTTTCCAAATCTTGATTTGCGCAGAAATTAAGAAATTATGATACCGGTGAAGTTGGAGAGACCCGAATTCTCCCGGGCACAGATATCGCCCAATCTAATTTCTTAGTTTAGATGGCGTATGAGTAGGCCCGACAAAATCCCTGTATGGCTTCTTCTATTTCTCGATAAAAAGAAATATGACCAAGGGTGGTTCGAATGTATAGACAAAAGATTTGTTTTTTTACACTTCCTACTATTAGATAGTGCCCATAAATCTCATGATAAGTACCCAAAGATTCATATTGAACTTCGACGGGACCTTCTCTTGAGCCAATAACAACACGTTGATCTAGTCGCCATCGAAGCCACAAAGGACTATGTAAATTGATTCGTTTCTGCCGATAAGCTCCAAGTGCATCATAGGAACTACAAAAATACGGTTCTTTCTCTTTCGTATATTTATAGGTATTATTGTCAAGTATTTTATTTTTATAGTTTCTGCAATTATATGGATTATACCTATTTGCACAAATACCTAGAGGATTCCCGATCGTTAATACGTAGAGTCCCATAAGCATATCTTGGGTTGGTACAGAAATGGGATCCCCAATAGCGGGAGACAAGAGATTTATATGAGAAAACATAAGTAAACGAGCCTCCGCTTGAGCTTCTAAAGATAAAGGCACATGAACAGCCATCTGATCCCCATCAAAGTCTGCATTGAAGCCCTTACAAACTAATGGGTGTAAACAAATAGCACGCCCCTCTACTAAAATGGGTTGGAAGGCCTGTATGCCTAATCTATGCAGGGTAGGTGCTCTATTCAACAATACAGGATGTCCCTG